CGTGTCTCACGTACGTATCGTATCCACAAATTCAAGTTATATCCACTTTTTTTTTAATTGATCTCCTCGCTACTGCCCATAAAGAAGAGAGAAGTAATAGGTAGGGATGACAGGATTTGAACCTGTGACATTTTGTACCCAAAACAAACGCGCTACCAAGCTGCGCTACATCCCTTTTCAAAATTGTTGTACAATGCCATTGTACACAATTCCTTTCTTGTTTTCCACATCGTAATTTTCTTCTATTTCTCTATCTATATAGAATTTTCTTGTCATTTCTTGTTTTTGGTCTCATATAATCAAGGAAGGGTATATATCTAAAATCCAGTCAAATTTCACCTATAAAAGAAAGATTACTATTCCTTGGTAATGTATAGGAAGAAGGGGTCACCTTTTTCTTTTTTAGGGATAGGAAAATCTCGTCTATATGGTTCATTCTATATATAGAGAATATTGATTTTGTTTTAGAGAATATTGATTTTGTTTTTTTAGTTAGGAATTTTGCCTAAACAAAAGAAATACAAAGGATCTTGGGCAAGAGTATCTGATCATATATGTATTCCAATAAGGAAGGAGGATTTTCAATGCGGGATATAAAAACATATCTCTCTGTAGCACCCGTGCTAAGTACTCTATGGTTTGGGGCTTTAGCAGGTTTATTGATAGAAATTAATCGTTTATTCCCAGATGCTTTGTCATTCCCTTTTTTTTCATTCTAGTTATTCCTATCCGAGAGATCAAATTCTTCGTGACATGACGAAAATTTTCCTTCAATCTTTTTTTAGTATACGAAGCAAAAAGAAAGAAAAGATGGATTGGGTTGAACCTCAGAGTCATGAAAAATTAGGTAAATCTCATTTTGGAAAACAGAAATTTAATTAAAAGCGGTATCCAAGCTAAGTCAGGCCTCACAAATCAGAGCATAGAAAGAGGCTGGGGCTGGGCTTGCTACTTAAATGAAAGGATTTCGAAGCAAAATCCTTGCTAATTCGACAAGGATTGTATTCTTTAATTATTTCTCTATTTTTTATTACTTAATTTACGAATTTCAAAAATTTTTTATTCTATTGTTCAAAAATTATTTATTCTATTGTATTGGATTCGTTAAAAAATTCGAAGAATTACAACAAAATCTTTAGAAATTGCATTTTTAGTTAGGAACTTCTATGGATTTTATTCTTCTTCTTCGGATCCAAAATAGAAGAATAAAAGAATAGGTATAAGTTAAGTCAATCCAAAAAGGAAAGGAGGTTCATGGCCAAGGGCAAAGATGTTAGAATCAGAGTTATTTTGGAATGTATCAGTTGTGTTCGAAAGGGTACCAATAAGGAATCGACGGGGATTTCTAGATATAGTACTCAAAAGAATCGCCACAATACACCCGGACAATTAGAATTAAGAAAATTTTGTCGTTATTGTCGCAAGCATACGACTCATAACGAAATAAAGAAATAGGAACATCGTGTGTTTGATTTTTCCAAAGAACAGAAAGAGTAAGAACTATATATTTAATATATAGAACATAGTAATATATAGAACATAGATAGAATACAAAATACAAATCAACTCATCTGATTTTAGGTAGATATTATTTCATATGTATAGAGGGTTTTTATTTTTATATTTTATATATAGTATATGAATCAAATAATATATGGACCAAAGAAAGACTACTTCTTCTGGATCCAAAATTAATAAAATAAAGAAATCCATTTTTTTATTTTATTTTTTTTTTTCAAATTTTTAAATAAGGAATAAATCATGTATATATCTAAACAACCTTTTCGTAAATCTAAGCAACCCTTTCGTAAATCTAAACAAACTTTTCATAAATCCAAGCAAACTTTTCGTAAATTAAAACAACCTTTTCGTAAATCCAAACAACCTTTTCGTAGGCGTTCTCGAATTGGCCCGGGGGATCGAATTGATTATAGAAACATGAGTTTAATTAATCGATTTATTAGTGAACAAGGAAAAATATTATCCAGACGAATAAATAGATTAACCTTGAAACAACAACGATTAATTACTCTTGCTATAAAACAGGCTCGTATTTTATCTTTCTTACCATTTCGTAACTATGAGAATGAGAAGCAATTTCAAGCTCAGTCAATTTCAATAATTACTGGTCCTAAACACAGAAAAAATAGACATATTCCTCAATTAACACAAAAGTTCAATTCCAATCGAAACTTAAGAAACTCCAACCAGAATTTAAGAAACAACAATCGAAACTTAAGTTCCGATTGTTGATGTTTTATTTGAAAGGGCCAGACTCATATATAAAGAAAGTAATCCAGTTTTGATTCTTGTGTTTGTTATAAGAAAGAAAAAAGGGAAAAAGAAATAGTTTTTTTATTTATTGCAACATGCTCGTTGATTCCTACCACTTAATCTTAATTTATTGTATCTTCCCGGAGTTCCCTCTCCGGGAATTCCGTTTTAATTATTCCTGTATATTACTTTTTTATCCCTTTAATTGATGGTCTTTATTTTATTGGAAATTGTGTAAAGATTATTTGGATTTGATACAGCTACTTGTGCAAGCATTTTACGATTAAGAATCAATTCCTTCTTGTACAGATTGTGTATTAATTTACTATAACTATCAAATACTTTATATATTCGTGTTGCTGCATTTATCCGAGTGATCCACAAACGACGAAAATCCCTCTTTTGCCTGCCTCTATCTCGATGAGAAGAAACAAAAGCTCTTCTTACTTGTTGAGTAATCATTCGATTAAGTCTTAAATGAGCCCCTCTAAAGTTTGAGGCAAATGAACGCATTTTTGTTCGTCGTCTCCGAGCTATATATCCTCGCGGAACTCTGGTCATTGAATCAAATTAACCTTAATGAATAACTAATGATTTCTCCTCTTTTAAGCGTTCTTTTTCCCATTAATAATAAAACGGATTATTCCGATATATAAAATATTAATTCCAATGGCTTTTGCTACTATAACCTTCCCAACCACGATTTTTTATTCTATTCTCTTCAGTTATTTCGCATAGAAATAACAAATTCTAACGATACTAAAAAAACAGTGGGTTCCATCGTTTCTATGGTTACCTTTTAAACGGTGAGGCCCTCTCTATACACCGGAGCCCCTTCTTTCATTTCATCAAAAAAAAGGTATTGTGAACTTGTATAGTTCACATTCTTTGGCTCTACCTATCCATTATAGAGTAAATAGCTCTTTTCACAATAAGAGTTATTCATACAGTGACGGTATTTAATTATGAAAGTTGGCTAAGTAGCTGACCCTTTAGTCCGTTCTTTTAAGATAAAGGAGCATAAGCTTTTTTCTTTTTTTTACTATTTCCTCCGCTTAATGGATAACCATTTGCTACCAATGGGGGAATTGCTTCTTCCAATTCCAATCTAGATGATTGGATTTGCACCAAAGGAAACCATAAATTCCATATACCATAGAAATCTAGGATAGAGAAGCTCTATCCTATTCATTGGTACCGATCATGGATACTTCCAAAATTGTCTTATTTGTTTGAACTCATGATCTGAACGAGTCGCACATACACCCTAGCACATGTTCCTCGACGCTGAGGACATCCCTTAAGCGCGGGCGTTTTTCTAGCATTTCGTATTGACTGTCTTGCATTTCTAATAAGTTGTTTAACCGTTGGCATGTCGTATGTATATAGAAAAAAATGGATTGGTTTAGATCGATCTTAACCTGATGATTCATGAATATTTCGATTTTCTATAAAATCGCATAAAACCCGAATTTAGGTTTGAAATAAATTTACAAGAAATCCAGCCACTACCAATCCTTAAACATTTCTGGAAACCACACTGGATCAGTATCGCAGTGCTCCTCAATCATTTCATCCCCTACAATATCGACAAGCCCATAAGCTTTGGCTTCGTCTGCTGACATAAAAACATCCCTTTCCATGTCTTCGGATACAACCCAAAAAGGCTTGCCTGTTCTTAGTGCATAAACCCTTGTGATCATTTCGCGAACTTTGTGTAACTCTTCCACTTCTAGTAAAAATTCTGGTGTCCTTGCCCGATAATAAGCACTAGCAGGTTGGTGAAGCATAATCCTAGCGTGAGGGAATGCTATACGCTTGGTGGGTTCTCCTCCAAGCAGAATGAAGGAGGCCATGGACGCGGCTATTCCGAGGCATATTGTATATATATCTGGTGTCACCGTTTGCATCGTATCAAAAATAGCCATTCCTGAAATTAGCCACCCGCCGGGGGAGTTTATAAACAAAAAAATATCGCTAATTCCATCTTCTATACTGAGATATACCATGAGACCTGTAATATGATTCGTGATCTCGCAACGAATCTCTTGACCTAAAAAAAGTGTCCTTTCTCGATACATAACATTGTATAAGTCAACCCAAGTCGCTTCTTCATCTCCGGGAATCCGGTAAGGTACTTTTGGAACACCAATGGGCATATTAGATTAATATTATTAAATTTAAGTAAGAAAACTACACTTTAATATGGAAACGTAAGAATGGAAGAGAAAGAAAGAATCCGCAGTTTATTATCTTGATTTTTTTCTTATTCTATAAGAATACTATAGATTCTATTAATACATAGATTGAAAAATTATACATATAAGGAAGGTAAGACGGATTGAATAAAGAAAAAGGAATCTGTGATTCGAATGATAAACAAAAAGGGATTAGAGATCTATTCTTCGTTTTTCCAAATAGCCCAAGCTACCCATTGCATATTGGCACTTATCGAGTATAGAATAGATCTGCTTCTCTTTCTTCTTACAAACAGAATTGGCTTTTTATTTTTAATGGAATGAAATAAATATTCACGCTTTCTGACACAGAATCCCCTAGAAGGGTTAGGTACATAGGATATGGATAGTCTTTTCCAATGCGATAAAATAAAACGACATCGTGTCTATTTTTCTTTGCTAAAGGGGTATTTCCATGGGTTTGCCTTGGTATCGTGTTCATACTGTTGTATTGAATGATCCGGGTCGATTAATTGCGGTGCATATAATGCATACAGCTCTAGTTTCTGGTTGGGCTGGCTCGATGGCTTTATACGAATTAGCGGTTTTTGATCCCTCTGATCCTGTTCTGGATCCAATGTGGAGACAAGGTATGTTCGTCATCCCCTTCATGACTCGTTTAGGAATAACTGATTCGTGGGGTGGTTGGAGTATTTCAGGAGGAACTATAACGAATCCGGGTATTTGGAGTTACGAAGGTGTGGCAAGTGCGCATATTGTGTTTTCGGGCTTGTGTTTCTTGGCAGCTATCTGGCATTGGGTATATTGGGACCTAGACATATTCACTGATGAGCGGACGGGAAAACCTTCTTTGGATTTGCCCAAGATCTTTGGAATTCATTTATTTCTTGCAGGGGTGGCTTGTTTTGGCTTTGGTGCATTTCATGTAACGGGTTTGTATGGTCCTGGGATATGGGTGTCCGATCCTTATGGACTAACTGGAAAAGTACAAGCTGTAAATCCTGCGTGGGGTGCAGAAGGTTTTGATCCTTTCGTTCCGGGAGGAATAGCTTCGCATCATATTGCTGCGGGTACATTGGGCATATTAGCGGGCCTATTCCATCTTAGTGTCCGTCCGCCTCAACGTCTATACAAAGGATTACGTATGGGCAATATTGAAACTGTACTTTCCAGTAGTATCGCTGCTGTTTTTTTTGCAGCTTTCGTAGTTGCCGGAACTATGTGGTATGGATCAGCAACTACCCCAATCGAATTATTTGGGCCTACTCGTTATCAGTGGGATCAGGGATACTTTCAGCAAGAAATATATCGAAGAGTTAGCGATGGGTTAGCCGAAAATCTTAGTTTATCAGAAGCTTGGTCTAAAATTCCCGAAAAATTAGCCTTTTATGATTATATTGGTAATAATCCGGCAAAGGGGGGATTATTCAGAGCAGGCTCAATGGACAATGGGGATGGAATAGCTGTTGGATGGTTAGGACATCCCGTCTTTAGAGATAAAGAAGGGCGCGAGCTTTTTGTACGTCGTATGCCTACTTTTTTTGAAACATTTCCGGTAGTTTTGGTAGATGAAGAGGGAATTGTGAGAGCGGACGTTCCTTTTAGAAGAGCAGAATCCAAATATAGCGTTGAACAAGTAGGCGTAACGGTGGAGTTCTATGGTGGCGAACTTAATGGAGTAAGTTATTCCGATCCTGCTACTGTAAAAAAATATGCGAGGCGTGCCCAATTAGGGGAAATTTTTGAATTAGATCGAGCTACTTTGAAATCGGATGGTGTTTTTCGCAGCAGTCCAAGGGGTTGGTTCACTTTTGGTCATGCTACCTTTGCTTTGCTCTTCTTTTTCGGGCACATTTGGCATGGCGCTCGAACCTTGTTCCGAGATGTTTTTGCTGGTATTGATCCAGACTTGGATGCTCAAGTGGAATTTGGAACATTCCAAAAAGTTGGAGATCCAACTACAAGGAGACAGACAATCTGATACCACATTGCTATGGTATCTTTCACCTCTCTTTTTTGATTTGACATGGGAAACATCTCCTGTCCTTTCTTTGACTCTTTTTCTTTTTTTATATGGGAAATGATCCCAAATGACAAGTGAATAGGTGTGGAAGTTATAATTGTAAATAAACCACGATCGAATCTATGGAAGCATTGGTTTATACGTTCCTTTTAGTTTCGACTTTAGGGATAATTTTTTTCGCTATCTTCTTCCGAGAACCACCTAAGGTTCCGACTAAAAAATGAAATAATTTAATTGAAGTAAGAAGTCTCCCAGATGGGGAGACTTCTTACTTCAATTAGTCCCCATGTTCTTCGAATGGATCTCTTAATTGTTGAGAGGGTTGCCCAAACGCGGTATATAAGGCATACCCAGTAAAGCTTACAAGTAAACCAGATATGGAGATGGCGACTAAAGTTGCTGTTTCCATTTTTATAGAATTTCAAGATTACAATGGATCTATGAAAAGATCGTGTATTTACAACTACAACGGAATAGTATACAAAGTCAACACCAATGATTAAATAGAATTTATGGCTACACAAACCGTTGAAGATAGTTCTAAAGCTAAGCCAAAACGAACTGGCGCAGGTAGTTTATTGAAACCCTTGAATGCGGAATATGGGAAAGTAGCTCCGGGTTGGGGGACTACTCCTTTTATGGGGGTCGCAATGGCTTTATTCGCGATATTCCTATCTATCATTTTAGAAATTTATAATTCTTCCGTTTTACTGGACGGGGTTTTAATGAATTAGGTTTCTACTAACTAAAACTACGAAGTCATAGTTTTTCCATCCAAAAAAAGGCCTTTCTACTTTAAGCTCCACATTTCTAGACATTCTGGTAGTTCGACCGTGGATTTTTTTGTTTCGGTATCTCTGGAATATGAGTGTGTGACTTGTTAGAATTGATCCTATTGATAATACATAGAAAGGGCCTGTTATCTCTATCAAGATGATTCTAATTCGTCGGATATTATTTATTCTAGTATCTGGAACACGAAATACATAGAGTGGATCAAGAAAA